ATTAAAAAAAAAAAAATAGAATTTAATTATTAATTATAATATTCTATAATATTCAAATTATAATATTAATAATTTAATATATTATTAATATAATAGTAATTAAATAGTAAATTAATATAATACTAATTAGAATTAGAATACTAATATATTAAGAGTAATATAATAATATAGTAATAAAGTAATATAATAATATAGTAATAAAATAGTAATAAAAAAGATAAAAAAAAAGAAAGATAGAAGAAGGACTTTTTTTCAAGCCCTACTTGTTGTGTATTGTTGTGTAATGTAACATAGGAATTCTCTTTTCTCAATTGGGAGAGATGGCTGAGTGGACTAAAGCGCCGGATTGCTAATCCGTTGTACGAGTTATTCGTACCGAGGGTTCGAATCCCTCTCTTTCCGGTTCCGTTGATGACTTGGTATTTTTTTTTCAAGCTTTTTTCTTTATTTATTTTCTAATAGTTAAATATGTAGAATAGATAAAATTCTAAGAACATTTAATAAAAATCAAGCAAGGAAAAAGTCTTCTTTTTTTTTTATTCTTCACGTCCAGGATTACGCCCTGGATCATTAGATAAAAATCCAAAGATGAAAAGAGAAACAAAGAATATTACTACTGTGTAAACAAAGAGTTTGAGAGTAAGCATTAGACAATCTCCAAGATCTTTTTTTGTTTGGAAAAAAAGAAAATAGATTCCCTATTTTTATACCACATATCCTATTTTGACACCAAGAAATGAAGTGGTTTCTAGAAATTTCTCGAAATAGAAAATAATTTTTCTAAATTCATTTGTAATAAGAGTCGAGTCTTTCGTTGCCAAAAATTTTCTTTCATACCGAAAATTAGATATTTCGGGGGGCTCTAATCTAATAGGTTTCTTTTAATAGAATGGAAAAAAGTTCAGAATGAGGAGATGAGGTAGGTAATCTAGATTTTTCACATCTATACAATAACTTCAATGTTTGAATTAAGGGCCTATACTATAAGACTTATCTGATCTTATCAATTATTAGAATTTTTCCTCTTGAATAAATCATGAATTATTCTAGGACAGTATTCAAAATCTCATCGAAAACTTACAGCAGCTTGCCAAACAAAGGCTAATAGAAAAAAGAACACAGGGATTACTGGCATAACATCTACGATTGGATTCAAAAAAGCGTAGGCTTCAGGCAATTTTGTGAAGAAAAAACTGCTTGAATAAAGGGCAAAATTAAGACAGATACAAATCAAATGAAAAATATTAAGCATAACAAACATTTTGTTCTTGAAGATAATTGTATTTTGACTGAGTTATTAATATGCCATTGATATATAAATTGATATAAATTGATATAAAAAGAGTTAAGGTAGACAAAAAACTTGAAACTCAGCCAATAAAAAACCCTTCCATTATCAGCTAAAAAAAGAATAAAAGAAATCATATTTTCATACAATATCTTAATGGAATTCTATATTATGATCAATAAATTCAGTTTAATTCTATATCTACACATATCAAAATGCAAACAACAAGCTAATTCATTTCATAGATATTTTTGAGACGGGAATTGACAAAGAACCAATACCAATATTAGTTTGATTAGTGTTGAATCAAAATAGAAATGGGGCGTGGCCAAGCGGTAAGGCAACGGGTTTTGGTCCCGCCATTCGGAGGTTCGAATCCTTCCGTCCCAGAGCATATTTATTCTCTATATCAAAATAAAGATTGTTTTTTTTCAGGAAACATGGAAACATAAATCCAAAGAGTTTGAATTCAAAAAAAGTCAGACGGGTTTTTCATTATATCTTTTTCCTCGGGCCGGTTTAGGGTAAAAAAAAAAGGAAACAATGAATTCATCTGGATCTCTTTGGCTTTGTACCTATAAAAAGAGAGTCTAGCATCCAATAAGATGGGATCATTCTTTATTTGATTTATCATTCATTATCACACACCCATGATCATTTTCAATGTCTGTTCGAATCTCATTAACAAACAAAGAAAATACATATGTTACACATTTCTTTTTTTTTTTTTTACTAACTTCATTTCAGAGATATGGTTTAATCTGAATATGGTTTAATCTGAATATGGGATTTCTCTCTTTTATGATAATAAAACGGAGTCCTTATTGTAAAACGTCATTCAAATAATGATATCGACATAGGCTATTTTTTAATTAAATCTTTTTAATGATTTTTTATGAGTCCTTGGTATTTGAAGAAGTGTGGGATTGACGACTCGGTCCTATCGAGTCACTTGAAGATGAAGATTCAAAGAGAACTACTTATTTTTTCGTCTTATCTTATTGGTTTGCTAATATTAGTATTGGAAATCAAAAAATATTTATATGATAATATATCAATAAAATATGGGTTAATTTGAATTAATTCTTTTGTTTTCTTCATTGTGTATTTTTTTATTAACCCATTTCCATTCATATTGACAACAGTGTATCAAATAAATATAATCCGATCTGGGTAATTAGATTTTATCTGTAGATTTATTTATATCTATTCCAACGGTTTGGTTTTTTTTTTTTTTCATTCAAATGAAATGATAGGTTTATTAGATTTGCTGTGATACAAAAGTCTTTTTTTGATTGGAAAAAAAATGTAAATGTATTGTTATATTAGAAAAATGTATAAAAATGAATAGTTACATTTTTTTAATTATTTTCAATTTTTCAATATTTTAAATATAAGAATAGATAGCATAAGAGACAAGAGATAATCTATAAATTTTGACTTTATTTAACTTTCTTTTTATTTGTTATTTGCTATATTTTTTATTTGAGAATCCTTTCTATTCTTATCTTCGTGTTCATTTCTTGTTAGTTTAATGTTTTGATTGTGTCGTACGATTCAATCTCTTTATTTATTCTCTTTGATTTATTTTGATTTTTGATTACGATTCTATCTACATAACCTAATTATTTTATTTGTATTTGGGTTGCTAACTCAATGGTAGAGTACTCGGCTTTTAAGTGCGGCTAACAGCTTTTACACATTTGTACGAAGAAAGGAATTCGTCCATACCATCGGTATTATTTGTAAGACCACGACTGATCCTGAAAGGAATGAATGGAAAAAACAGCATGTCGTATCAATAGAGAATTCTGAAAATATTTCATTCTTACCGGACCGGTTCCAAACAAACCCTGTTTGAATTCTTGGTGCGGAACATAAAAAAAAATGAATTCAAATTCAAAGTTGGGGTTGGGTCGAGTTAATAAATGGATAGAGCTCCGCGGTTCCAATTATAGGGAAATAAAAAAGCAACGAGCTCCCGTTCTTAATTTGAATGATTTTCCGATCTAATTAGACGTTAAAAATAGATTAGTGCCTGATGCGGGAAAGGCTTTTTCTTGAGTGGATTTTGGATTTTTTAATGAGTCCTAATTATTAGCTATTCCCCACTATGAAAGGGAGTTGAATGTGTAGAAGAGAGAGTATATTGATAAAGAAAATTTTTTTTTCCAAAATCAAAAAAGAGTGATTGACTTGAAAAAGTAAAGGATTTCTAGTCAACCTATTACCCTATAATGAATATAAACCAATTAGAAATGAACATAAACTAATTAGATGGAAAAAAGAGAGGATAGAGAGTCCGTTGATGAGTTTAACTATTTCCGAGGTATCTATTCTTTTTATATTCTACTATTTCATTTTTATCGTATCGCACTATGTATCATTTAATAACCCAATAAACCCCCTATCTTTGCTTCAATCAAATCGAATTTAAAATGAAAATAGAGAAATCTCAAAGAAATTTAGAAATAGATAGATCTCGAAAAAATGACTTCCTATACCCACTTATCTTTCGGGAGTATATTTATACATTTGCTCATGATCGTGACTTAAATAGATCTATTTTGTTAGAAAATGTAGGTTATGGCAATAAATATAGTTTACTAATTGTAAAACGTTTAATTACTCGAATGTATCAACAGAATCATTTGATTATTTCTGCTAATGATTCTAACCAAAATCCATTTTTTAGGTATAACAAAAATTTGTATTTTCAAATGATATCGGAGGGGTTTGCAGTTATTGTGGAAATTCCATTTTCCTTACGATTAGTATCCTCTTTAGAAAGGTCAGAAATAGTAAAATCTCATAATTTACGATCAATTCATTCACTATTTCCTTTTTTAGAGGGCAAATTCCCACATTTCAATTATGTATCAGATGGACTAATACCTTACCCCATCCATCTAGAAAAATTGGTTCAAATCCTTCGCTCTTGGGTGAAAGATCCCTCCTCTTTGCATTTATTACGACTCTTTCTTCACGAGTATTGGAATTGGAACAGTCTTATTATTCCAAAGAAATCTATTTCCATTTTTGCAAAAAATAATCCAAGATTTTTCTTGTTCCTATATAATTCTCATGTATATGAATACGAGTCCGTTTTCTTTTTTCTTCGTAATCAATCCTTTCATTTCCGATTAACATTTTCTCAGGTCTTTCTTGAGCGAATATATTTCTATGGAAAAATAGAACATTTTGTAGAAGTCTTTACTAAGGATTTTCGGGACAGCTTATGCTTGCTCAAGGATCCTTTCATACATTATGTTAGATATCAAGGAAAATCCATTTTGGTCTCAAAGGATACGCCTCTTCTGATGAAAAAATGGAAAGATTACCTTGTCAATTTATGTCAATGTCATTTTGATGTGTGCTTTCAAACAAAAAAGATCCATAAAAACCCATTATCATTATACAAGCATTCTTTCGCCTTATTAGGCTATCTTTCAAGTGTACGACTAAACCTTTCAGTGGTACGGAGTCAAATGCTAGAAAATGCATTTCTAATAGAGAATACTATGAATAAACTCGATACAACAGTTTCAATTATTCCTTTGATTGGATCATTAGCAAAAATGAAATTTTGTAACGCAGTAGGACATCCCATTAGTAAACCGACCTGGGCCGATTTCTCGGATTCTGATATTATCGACCGATTTGTCTGTATATGCAGAAATCTTTCTCATTATTATAGCGGATCCTCAAGAAA